ACAACAAAAGTTTTCTTTTTTAACGGCTTGGGGAACGCAAACTACCCTTCCCTTTGGTTCTGTCCCCCCCAAACCTTCCTTTTTTAAGCCTATTTTTAAAGAACTAAAAAAAAAAATTCGAAAAACGAAAAATAATCATTTTCGAGTTCTAAGCGTTTTAAAAGAAAGAACAAAAAATTTTCTACAAGATTCAAAAGAACCAAAAAGAGTGGTTATCAAAAACGTTTTATTTCTGTTTATAAAAAAAATAAAAAAAGAACTCTTAAAAGTACATCGAACTCGATTATTTATATCGAGAAAGGTGTATGAATCCGGCGAAACTAACCAAAAAAAAGATTCTATAATTAGGAATCAGATAATTCACGACTCGTTTAGAAAAATTAAATCTACAGATAATACAAATTATTCACTGAGAGAAAAAAAAATTAAAAATCTGGCTGATAGAACAAGCACAATCAGAAAGAAAACAAAGAGTCTTACAAAAGAAAAAAACAGCAACGCCAAGAAAAGAAGTAGTCTTAACAAAACAAGTTATAATGGAAAAGAAAAATCACCAAAAATTTTTTGGATAATATTAAAAATAAAAAAAAGAAGCAATCGATTAATCTATAAATTAGATTTGTTTATAAAAATTTTCATTAAAAGAATATACATCGATATCTTTCTATGTATCATTCATATTGCCAGAATTCCTACACAACTAGTTCTTGAATCAAGAAATTTTTGTTTTGATAAATACATTTACAATAATAAAACAAATCAAGAAATAAAAAACAAAAAAGAAATTAACTTTATTTCGACTCTAAAAAGTGAACTTTACAATATTAAGAATAGTAAGAGGAATTCACATCTTTTTTTTGACTTATCCTCTTTATCACAAGCATATGTATTTTACAAATTATCACAAACCCAAGTTATTAATTTGTATAAGTTAAGATCTATTTTTGAGTATCATGGAACTCCCGTTTTTCTTAAGACTGCAATAAAAAATTATTTTGTAACACAAGGAATATTTCATTCCGAATTAAGACATACAAAACTTTCAAGTTCTGAAACGAATCAATGGAAAAACTGGTTAAGAGGTCATTATCAATACAATTTATCTCAGATTAGATGGTTTGAATTAATACCACAAAAATGGCGAACTACAATAAATGAAGGTGGTATTACCCAAAATAAAGATTTAACAAAAAGGAATTCATATGAAAAAGATCGATTACTTTATCACAAAAAACAAAAGGATTTTAAAGTATATCCATTACCAAACCAAAAAGATAATTTTCCAAAATACTATATATATAATCTTTTATCATATAAATCTATTAATTCTGAAATTAAGAAGTCATCATATATTATTTATGGATCACCATCAGACTTAAATAACAACCAAAAAATTACTTTTAATTACAACAATTATAAACAAAATTTATTTGAAAGCCTGGAGGAAATTCCTATCAATCATTATCTAGAAAAGGGCGATATTATGTATATGCAAAAAAATCCAGATAGAAAATATTTTGATTGGACAATTCTCAATTTTTTTCTAAGACAAAAAACAGATATTGAGGCCTGGACCAAAATGGATTATAGCAGTAATATAAATACTAAGCTTGGAAGTAAGAATTACCAAAAAATTGAGAAAATGGATAAAAACGATATTTTTTATCTGATGATTCATCAAGATTTAGAAATAAATCCAATCAATGACAAGAAACTCTTTTTTAATTGGATGGAAATGAATGAAGAAATCCTAAACCCAATATCGACAAATCTGAAACTTCCGTTCTTCCCAGAATTTGTGCCACTTTATAATGTATACAAAATAAAACCATGGATTATACCAAGCAAATTACTTCTTTTAAATTTAAATAAAAAGAAAAACATCAATGAAAAGAAAAAATTCCATTTTTTTAGACCATCGAATGAAAAAAGATATTCTGAATTAATGAATCGAAATCAAGAAGAAAAAGAACCCGCGGGCCGAAGAGGCCTTGGATCATATTCACAAAACCAAGATAAAATGAAAAAACAATATAAAATCCGGAATAAGATGAGACCAGAAATGATTTTCTTACGGAAACACTATTTTCTTTTTCAATGGATAATAGACGATGGTTTAATTCCGAATTTAACTGAAAGAATGATCAATAATATCAAGATATATTGTTACTTGCTTGGACTGATAAATCCAAGAGATACTACTATATCGTCTATTCAAAGTAAAGAAATAAATCTGGATATAATGGTGATTCGAAAAAAATTGACTCCTATAGAATTGAATAAAAAGGGGATGTTTTTTATCGATCCCATTCGTTTGTCTGTAAAAAACGACGGATACTTTATTATATATCAAACCGTAGGTATATTGTTGGTTCATAAAAGTAAGTACCAAACTCCTCAAAGATATCGAGAACAAAGATATATCAATAAAAATAAATTGTATGAATCTATCCCAAGATATCAAATAATAATTCGAAAGAGAGACAAAAAACATTATGATTTTATCGTTCCTGAAAAGATTTTATCATCTAGACGTCGTAGAGAATTGAGAATTCTAATTTCTTTCAACTCAAAGAATATAAATAGTGTGGATAAAAATCGAGTATTTTGTAACAAAAAGAACATAAAAAACAGGAATCCTTTTTTGGATCAAAAAAAGCATCTTGATAGAGATAAAAACGAATTAATTAAATTAAAGTTATTTCTTTGGCCTAATTATCGATTAGAAGACTTAGCTTGTATGAATAGATATTGGTTTAATACCAATAATGGAAGCCGTTTTAGTTTGTTAAGAATATATCCACAATTAAAAATTGGTTGATGGTACATTTTTCCTATATATTCTGTACCATATAGAAAAGCAAACAGATGCACATATGCTCTGTCTTACGTCCCAGTCTAATATTAGATCTTTTTTATTTAATACTTTAATACTAAATCAATGACGTATCAATTTGTTTGGATAAAATCTAGAAAATAAACGAATATATGGTATATGAAATATTCCGAATTTTCGGTCTAAATTATTTGACGTTGTAAGTGTAAAAACGTACCATCTACTTTGTCCAACTAAAATTAAAATTCTTGTGTATACTAATTATTACTACATTAAAATGACTAATATTATTATTACTGATCAAATAAAATATTTTATATATAAATTAAAGGGTAGAAGGAGCTTTTTTTATGATAAAAAATCCATTCAGTGCAATTATTTTTAAAGAGGAAAACGAAGACAACAAGGGGTCTGTTGAATTTCAAGTAGTGAGTTTTACCAATAAGATACGGAGACTTACTTCACATTTGGAATTGCACAAAAAAGACTATTTATCTCAGAGAGGTCTGCGTAAAATTCTAGGAAAACGTCAACGGCTGCTCGCCTATTTGTCAAAAAAAAATAGAGTACGTTATAAAGAATTAATCGGACAGTTGGAGATTCGAGAAACAAAAAATCATTAATTTGAAGAGTCGTTTTGAATTTTCGCTTAAATTTTGATGAACCTCTTTTCGCTTTCAGCAATTCATGGAAGAATGAATCGGGAAAAAACCTATGACTGCACCAGCTACACGAAATGACCTTATGATAGTCAATATGGGCCCTCAGCACCCATCAATGCACGGTGTTCTTCGACTCATTGTTACTCTAGATGGTGAAGATGTTATTGACTGTGAACCGATATTGGGTTATTTACATAGAGGAATGGAAAAAATTGCGGAAAACCGAACAATTATACAATATTTACCTTATGTAACACGTTGGGATTATTTAGCTACTATGTTCACTGAAGCAATAACTGTAAATGCACCAGAGCAGTTAGGCAATATTCAAGTGCCTAAAAGGGCCAGCTATATCAGAGTCATTATGTTAGAGTTAAGTCGTATAGCTTCGCATTTGTTATGGCTTGGCCCTTTTATGGCAGATATTGGCGCACAGACCCCCTTCTTCTATATTTTTCGAGAAAGAGAATTGATATATGACCTATTTGAAGCTGCTACCGGTATGCGAATGATGCATAATTTTTTTCGTATTGGAGGAGTCGCTGCTGATTTACCTTATGGATGGGTAGATAAATGTTTGGATTTTTGTGATTATTTTTTAACAAGAGTTACTGAATATCAAAGGCTTATTACACGGAATCCTATTTTTTTAGAGCGAGTTGAGGGAGTAGGCATTATTGGCGGAGAGGAGGCAATAAATTGGGGTTTATCGGGACCAATGCTACGAGCTTCCGGAATACAATGGGATCTTCGAAAGGTTGATCATTATGAGTCTTACGATGAATTTGATTGGGGAGTTCAATGGCAAAAGGAGGGGGATTCATTAGCTCGTTATTTAGTACGAATCGGTGAAATGACAGAATCAATAAAAATTATTCAACAGGCTTTAGAAGGAATTCCGGGGGGGCCCTATGAGAATTTAGAAATCCGGCGCTTTGATAAAGTATGGGATCCCGAATGGAATGATTTTGACTATCGATTTATCAGTAAAAAACCTTCTCCTACTTTTGAATTGTCAAAACAAGAACTTTATGTGAGAGTGGAAGCCCCAAAAGGAGAATTAGGAATTTTTCTGATAGGAGATAAGGGTGTTTTTCCTTGGAGATGGAAAATCCGACCACCGGGTTTTATCAATTTGCAAATCCTTCCTCAATTAGTTAAAAGAATGAAATTGGCTGATATTATGACAATACTAGGTAGCATAGATATCATTATGGGAGAAGTTGATCGTTAAAATGATAATAGATACAACAGAAGTACAAGCTATCAATTCTTTTTTTAGATTGGAATCCTTAAAAGAGGTATATGAGATCATATGGATGCTTGTGCCTATTTTTACTCCTGTATTAGGAATCACAATAGGTGTACTAGTAATTGTTTGGTTAGAAAGAGAAATATCCGCGGGGATACAACAACGTATTGGCCCTGAATACGCCGGGCCTTTGGGAATTCTTCAAGCTTTAGCAGATGGTACAAAATTACTTTTCAAAGAGAATCTTCTT